CGCACCGCAATACAGATTCATAAGTTTTAACCTCGGGCTCACTACTAGAATCGACAATTCAAGCATCTGAGGCTGCATTAATCGGGGATACACGACAGAAGGAATTGTTTTTTTTTTACAAACCTCACCTTCAAAAAGCGTAGATTTATTTCATTTTTTTTCTAGTCCGAAATCATGTGGCAGTCTTATAAGACTGAAGTCGGTAAATAAAATTGAGATCAAAAAGATATGTAAACTAATGATCAAATCACACCATCTCTGTAATAGGTAAATGCCTCCTTTTCTCCTGAAGTTGTCGGAATTATTCGTAATAAGATATTGGCTACAATTGAAAAGGTTTTATCAATAAAATTTCCATTTATAGTCGATTTAGTCATAGATAGCAATCCACTCTCAAATTCTTTTCATTACCTTTCGTAAGAAAATGATTCCCCACAAACAAAGGAATTAGACACTACGAAATAACATAAAAACAGAATTTTCAAAATTTGAAAACTCCTCTTCCTTAACCTTAAATTCTTTCTTTTTGACCGGAATTCAATAAAATAATAAGAAATAGTTTCGATTTCATATAAATCTAGTCGACTAGTATAAGAACGAAGAGGTCCTAGTCTGATTCCCATCTCATATCGAAATTGAAGAAAAAAAAAAAATAGATAGACCGATTAGTTGATTCCTTACGATTGATTCAATTTGTGTCAAAATATCCGAAAAGGATGGGAGCACTAGATAACATAAATGGATATCTACAAAATCAATATTTTTTCTCTTTTTGTTTTGAAGGATCAAGTAAGGTAAAAAGAAAAGTGGCTCGCTATTGATTCGGTTGATGGGGCATAATCATTACGTCGGAGAGATGGCTGAGTGGTTCAAGGCGTAGCATTGGAACTGCTATGTAGGCTTTTGTTTACCGAGGGTTCGAATCCCTCTCTTTCCGTACCCTCAACTAATTTACCAATCTTAATGAACACAATGTATCAAAGAACAACACATACTCAAGGTAGAACTCGAACCAACCCTCGGTAATTTTGATATCAATTTGATATTGATATTCCCTGGATAAGTACTTTATCCTGTGTCCTTTTTTAGTTACTTTTTTTATGGGAAGGAAGGGGGGAGGAGTAATAAAGTTGTCCAAACCTTTTCTTAGTTGAGTTAGGTTTAAGTTTGCCGAGAATAATATTCTACGACTAGCAATTCATTTATTTTCAAACCAATCGATTTACTCTCGATTATTTGATTGACTAATCCTTTATATTGGAATGGGTGAAGAGTTAAATGTTTTGGAACTTCTTCATGAGAAGATGAATTAAGATAACTTTGAATCAGATCTCTAGATTTTTGAGCACGGCTCGCCGTAATAATATCGTGTGGTTTGCAGCGATAACTTGGTATATCTACTATACGGTCATTAACTAAAATATGTCTATGGTTAACTAATTGGCGGGCTTGGGGAATAGTCGAAGCCATACCCAATCGGAAAAGGATGTTATCCAAACGCATCTCAAGTAATTGTAGTAAAACCCGACCTGTTGACCCCTTGGCTTTTCCGGCTATACAAACATATTTTAGTAATTGTCGTTCTGTAAGACCATAATGAAAACGCAATTTTTGTTTTTCTTCTAAACGAATACGATATTGAGATTTTTTCCCAGAGCGCGATTGGTTTCTAAAATCGCTTCCGGCTCTAGGCCCTTTACTAGTTAGACCTGGTAAAGCCCCAAGACGACGTATTTTTTTGAAACGAGGCCCCCTATAACGCGCCATGAAGACTCCTTTTTTGTTTGGACATAAACAAACTGAACTAACTAAATTGATAAATTAAGCGAGGCGAAATACAATACACAATACAATAATAATATTACAATGAAGTATTGTCCTAAAAAGAATTCAAAAATGGATTGAATTGGAGTAATAGAATTACCATTTTTTATTTATGTATAGAAATGTATAGAAATCATTTTCTTTCTATATTAATTTATATATCAATAGAAATAAAAAAAAACAAATAATCCTCCGAATTCTTACTGTTTTTTTGCTAATTGAAATGGGGCATATAATAGGTCGGCAACCCTTGGAAAAAAGGGAAAAAGCCATTTCAATGTTCTTTGATTTCAAAAATACACTCTCAATCATGTGAAAATCAAAACAAATAGACAAAAGCCGGCTATCGGAATCGAACCGATGACCATCGCATTACAAATGCGATGCTCTAACCTCTGAGCTAAGCGGGCTCAAATAGAGCAAAAATTGTGTATGCATCATAAACAAATAGGATTTTTTTTTTTGATTAATATGAATTATTAAGTATTAGCTATTCATAATAGCAATAGCTATAGATTTCGATTTTTTGATATTGATCAATATTCTAGAAAATACTAATTAGTAATTAGATTATTTATTCGACATTCTAATTATTATATTAATAAATTTCAATTTGAGTGATATAAAATGGATATCTATTTTCTGTTTCTCAACACTTAACGTAAACTTCTTTCAA